ATAGGAGTAAATCCGTATTCATTTTAATATCTGTGTCTGTTCGAATCTCATTAACAAATGATCAAGTTACATATCATATAGAAATATGTTATGGAGCCGATATATTTTCTTTGAATCTCATTTTATTTAGGTATTTCGTGTTTGGCTCTAAGTAAAAATTGGAAATCTACAGAACAATTGAGGCAGGGGTGATTTCCCCTATCACCCTTTTATTCACTTTATGATATTCACTTTATGATAAGAGTCGATTATTGTGAAATATTACTTAATCCCATGTTAAACAAAATCTATAAATATATATCATCTAAAATATATAAAATGAGGAAATGTTTCGCTTATATGGTATGTATCGTTCTATTTCAATGACAATAATTTTTCGGTTTTTGTGAAAAAGATTTTTGATACCTTCAATTATTTAAATTCTATATTATAGAATATCTATAACAGTGACAACTCTTCAGTCTATCTGATAGATACGAAAAACCCTCCTTATTTTTTTGATTTTCGTAATCAGACGAAAGGAATAAAGATTCAAATCTTAACTTAGATCATTTTTTTATCCATCTCATGAAAAAAAAATTGGATTTCGTTTTTCTTTTCTTTTATCTATTTAAAATTAAATGAGTGATGAGTCAATTCAAAAAGAAAGACTTATCTTCCTATGAAGATCAAACGTCATGCTTATTGTCCAATTTTCTTCAAATTAAATAATCAAATTAAATAATGATGTCTAAATAGGAAACTTTTTCAATTTCAATTAGAACTATTTTTATTAAATATTTTTAATGATTGCTTGTAAGTGGAATCTTTATTTGGTACTCAAAAAGTAGGAAATCGTTTAATCTATCCTGTTGAGTCACTTGAAGATGCAGATTAAAAAAGTTATTCGTTTATATATTTCGATTTCTTGCTATTATCTATATATTATTTATGTATGTGAAAGATGCTGTCTTGCTAAGACTTTTTCAGAAAAATCGTTTCATATCATATTATCATATATAGAAGAAAAAGCCTAGATTACGATGTCTATGTACAACTGAACCAATGACTATTCATGATTCCATAATTGAATCAATTCCATACCGGTTCCAAATTAGAGGAATATTATGGTAAAACTTCGTTTGAAACGATGTGGTAGAAAGCAACGTGCGACTTGAAGGACACGATCCGTTGTGGATTTTTCCATCCACCATTTTCCATTTTTCTAAGGATGAGAGTGCTCTTGGCTCGACATTGTTTGTTCTGTTACACTCGATTTTTTGTTGGGTTGTAAATAGTCCACGATGAAGCTCGAGTAGAAAGGATTAATTCATTTCTCGGGGGCAAGGATCTAGGGTTAATGCCAATTAATCGGAACAACTTCGTAAACGTATCTTCCATATATAGAAATCGAAAGGATCCAATTCGAGCAAGTTTCCAATTCAAAAGCAAGACTTGTTAGAATTTATCAAACTTTTTCGATTCAAAGTGTATCACACGTGAATCAATTGTCCGTAGGATTCTTTGATAGAAAGAAATCAAAAAAGGGGTATGTTGCTGCCACTTTGAAAGGATTAAGAAGCACCGAAGTAATGTCTAAACCCAATGATTTAAAATAAGGATAAAGGATCTAAGAACAAGGAAAGACCTTTTTAATTGTCTCGATAGTCTCACTAATTGGATCAGACTAAAGAATCCAAATAGAATTTGAAACGAGACAAAAGACAAAGAAAACAAAAGGGGTTAAAGACCACTCAATAAATGAAAGTGACTAAAGATTTTTCCTTTGAGCTATTTGAGAGTTATCCAACTTGAGTTATGAGTACGAATGGTTTCTTTTTCATTTTCAGGAAGGAAAAAAGACTGAAATCAGAGTCTAATTGATTTTCTAGGCCCATTTGTCATTTAATTTATTAGAATTGCATACATAGACAAAACTTCGAAGCAAATCATTTTTCTCGAGCCGTACGAGGAGAAAACTTCCTATACGGTTCTAGGGGGGGTGTTGGTCATCTACATCTATCCCAATGAGCCGTCTATCGAATCGTTGCAATTGATGTTCGATCCCGAAGAGAAGGAAAAGATCTTAGAAAAGTGGGGTTTTATGATCCAATGAAGAATCAAACTTATTTAAACGTTCCTCTTATTCTATATTTCCTTGAAAAAGGTGCTCAACCCACAGGAACTGTTCAGAATCTTTTAAAGAAAGCGGAAGTTTTTAAGTAACTTCCGTCTAATCAAACGAAATTCAATTAAAGAAAGACTAAGGGGGGGTAGCAACTTGTATATAACTTTGTATAATTTTGCTCGACTTGTTTTTTGATTTCCCCCCCCCCCTACTGCTGTAATTGTTTCCGTTGAATCCGATATCTAGAACGACAAAACCTTAGTTTATTGATTTTCTAAATAGCAAATTCGGACATTTCCTTCAATTGTGTGGTTTTCATTGGAACTTGACTAACCAACAAGGAATCCACTTTGCTTATTCCACTTAGATTCATGAAATACATTATCAACTAAA